CAGTTTTTCCGATCGCTCTTCTTGCGCGCGAAGTACAGCAAGCTATAGCCACTTTGCTTCCAAGCGCGGATCGCTAATCAAGTTGAGAGATCGGTCCTGACGTCGAACAGGTTGCCTCCCTAGGCGCGTCGGTGCGCGCGAAGGTTTTGTGGCCCTTGATCCGATCCCTCTCTTGACTTGACTCGCAAGACGCGCTTGACTCACCATAGAATAGATCGAGGAAGCAAAGCAACCATTGCCTGCCTGTCAGGCGTCATTCCATCCGATCTTGTTTGGCTGCTTATATACATAATTTGTTAACCCTTCCAAATAGCCCAGAAAATGACAGCCATCAAAAGGCCTAAGCCCATATAGCCTCGGCCTGTCCAAATGATGTTCATCGGTCTCTACCCAAGTAGCTGTGGCCCATGATCCAAAGGACCCGCAACCAGTCAATCATGCTATCCTTACCTTCCAACCAATCGGCCAATCACGCTATCCTTACCTTTCAACCAACCCCTTCGATTCCGCTTCTGCAGCAGTATATAATATCGGTCCCTTACCTTGATGCCTACAGCTCAATTTGTTTTCCAGTGATGGCAAGAATTCGCGAAATACTGCTTTTGATTTTTCTTCTTCTTGTGCTTGTGTTCAATGGCATCATAGCTACACGAGGGAAAGCGATGCTGCCCACTCTGCCGCAAAAGGGGGCCTCCCCCCAAAAATGCCAGTTCCACCATCAGGGCCCAGCAACCAGCATAATTCTGTTCCGAGGCTGCGTTTCATTCCAGCAACAGTAGTCTATGGTTCAAAACGCCTTGTTCCATCCGGCGCAAATCCCCTCCATCACTAGTATAGTGGAGGTGTTATTTTTATTTGTATTTCAATAATGAATAAAGAACACAAATAATGAGCAGACCAACCCACTTTTATATGTGGGTTCATTTCATAATGTATTTTTGTTTTGAATAAAGAAGCGCGCTCCTGTTAGTGTAACGTAGGTGTGTCTTTCTCGGTTGATGGATGGGATAAATGCCTATATCGCTTTGTAATGTTATTGTCATGTTGATGCTATATTAAAGAATATAATCTAAAAAAGTGGCTCAAGACTTAGTCCCATTCTTTCTAATTGTCTTTCTCGTACTGTGTAAACGAAAAAAAAAGTCTTAATTGTGTACTCAACAGGAAGCGTCACAGCCTAGGTTTGGGCCACCTCCGATGTCGATCTGCAGTAATAGTTTTAGAAAGTAGTTTTCCGAGGTAGGTTTAACCTAGAGCGATTTGCCTGCTTCTTTCTAGGCTATGCTATAGTTTACCTGTATCATGCAAATGTCCAACACTTAGGTGCTTTCTAAGATCATCCTATATGAAAGATGTATGACATGTGTGGATAATGAATGACTTGCATGGTATGCAATCTGAACGTCCACAGAGTACAAAAGGTAAGACCTAATAAGAGAAATGAGCTTAGCACAAGACGATATGGGATAGAAAGCTAATCCTAAAAGGAGAAAACCCATCACTGAACAATCATAGGAATAGAAGAAATAGGTTCAGACCAAGTGACAGAACTCTCTATGAGTTGGGCTACATAAAAGATCCTATTCTAAAATGGATGTAGCTTAACTAAAGCCCAATGCAGGTTGAACTCTATGGAATCTAAGCCTCACTACCCTCTTAGAGCGTTACAAGGAATTTTGGGCCTAATGACAAGAGTTTAAAGTATGGGTTAAACCATAGGTGAAAGATAGCCTACACAAGCTAGGCCTAAGACAAGGCCCCATATAGATTCAGCTTAGGGGTTTATGAGAGATTGATTGATGGACCTAAGCTAAACTTATAAGATTGAACCTAAACCAAAGCCTATAGACTGAATTAGGAGAGCAGAGGTTTAATCCAAGACCAGGATATCGAAGCCCAATGCCAAGCAAAGCCCTAGACTACAAGTGAAGAAATTGGGTTCAACTAAGCCCTTAACCCAACATGAGGTGGAGCCTTAACCCGACACAAGATGGGACCCTATTAGGATAGTGGGCTTAGTCAGCCCAACATAGGTTGTCAACCAAAAAGGAGAAGTTCCCGTGATTTAAGGTTTATGGATATCCTACCCTAAGGCGAGAGGATTGGGCCAAGACCCATCGGTGGATAAGATCACATCTTCATGACAAGAGGTGTACACGTTAGGCCTCACTCAAGGTAATGGGCCAAACCTAACGAGTCCAAACAAGTTGGATCTTATTGTATGACAAAACCACAGATTGGGCTTAATTCAAGGCCCACAACCAATGGAAGAGCCTACAACTTGACCATGCACTTACACACCAACACTAGGCTCTATTCGAAGGTCTCGACCAATTGGGCTTAATTCAAAGCCCTTCCCTCTTTATTCTAAAGGTCCATCCCATCATAGGGCCCAGAAACACAGCCTATAAGTCAATTTTCCTAAGGTGAAAAAGAGTGGGCCCAACATAGAACCCCAAGCAATCTAACAAGCACACGCAGTCACACAAGACAGGGTGGACCTATGGGAAATTTCTAAGCTCTCTAGTGTGGCTAAGTGTCTCCTTATAACTCCGGTAAGGCTTGGGGGAGGAAGCTCCCATTGTGCCTCTCAAGATGGGCTATTTAAGGTGGCCTACCTTGGGCGGTTGCTCTCCTTGACGTATCTCATGGTCTGGAGTGGGCCATGGGTACTGGTCCGTGGGGTGGAGGAAACAGGTCGCGGTCACAGCACAGGCCGAGTGGGCCAGGCGCCCGAAACTAGAATCCGCCGGGTTATAGGGCGAAAAAAGTGCAAGTGTGTGCAGGTCAAGCTCATTGAATTGGGTCTTTGTTTGGAAATAGCCATGGACACATTGGAGTCTACCTTTTCTATCCCCAGTGGAGTCGCCACTGTGGGCACCCACACTTTCATCTCTCCACATCACTCTTAGGGATTCGAGTGAAGTAGAGGTAGATGAGAATAATAAATTCTTTTTCCTATTCTGCTAATTCTCTTCTTGTTGCACCATGTCCAGACGATAGCAGTGGAAAAAAAGTCACCATCGGATTCAAAGAATAAACCTTTCTTCCATAAACCTAGGCAAGACCAGAAGTTTATCTATCTGCAAAAGGCGCTGGAAACAGGTCGAAAGTAGGGCGGAGGGTGGGCGTAGCGGATTTGATCATCCTCTGCTCGTAGGGATCCGGGGCACCGCCCAGAAGCGTCACGGACGAACCTAATCGTCTCGCAGTTACGCGAACCAGCTCAATCAGCCACGACCGATAAGAAGTCAGACTAGTAAAAAGAGCAGTACGCACCCACATTCTAATACCTTCCAGCAGAAAGGCCCAACTAACTACAACAATAGACTGAGAGAATACCATACCAATAAACTAAACGAAGACCCCCCCGCTACAAGGATAGAACACACCAACATAATACGAATAAAGATCGCCCTCCTATCATTCACCAGGCTTTAGCTTTAGCACTCAGAGGGATAAGCCTTTTTTAAAATAAAGGAAGTGACTCTATGCCCGAGGAGGTTGAATCAATAGTTATAAGATACCACGTCTCGGCAGAATCTGACCCACTTTCTGCCACTCTCGCACAAACCTATCTTATGTTCGGCCCTATGGGTGGCATAGATAAGGGGGGAGTTTCAATTAGCCGTGCGGCCATACCGGTGTGGGCCGTTCGGGCGGTGCTGTGTGCGGTCGGAACTCTATCTTAGGAAGGAGAAGGAGGGAATTAGTTCTTTTGCCATCGACTTGAGGTTCTGGCCTCAGACGCAGTGTGGTCTAGTTCCGAACTCCTGTCTTACTCAACACGAACCCCATACGAGACAGAGTCTGCAAGATCGTCCGCAAGATCGTCTGCTGATAGTAGTAAGTAGGAAGAGTAGTGCCATCTGCTTTCCGAAAAGAAAGAAAGCTACCATCTTTATCAGAGCAGGATTGGGCATTTGGATCAGGAATGGAGGGCTGTTCCCGAACAGTGGGCTGGAATCGAGGGTAGCAGGTTCAGCGTATCCTTGGGTGTTCATTACCATGGGGTGGTGATGCATTTCTATTGCTGATTTTAGTTTTTAGTGTTGTTGTTAGAGTAACAGTGAGAGGTAATATTAAAATACATGTTCAATTCTTTTATATCTGAAACTGAATTCAATAAAGAATTCTTTCGAGTCATGCGTGATTTTTCAGATAAATTTTGATTTTGTTAACATGATAGTTGGTAGAATAATTGAAGACTAATATGACAAAAGAAGACACAGAGTGGGCGTGGAACAGATTCAGAATGTGAACTGACTGCCGTTCATTCTATGATTGGGGATAGTATTGAGTAGATTCTTTTAATGTGAGTGAGATGCACCACTCCACTCTGGTGCGTCATAATATTCAATTTAGTGTATCTTATTTCAGAATTTGATTAATTGTGCGATTAGATTAGATTAGGATTTATTATATATATTTGTATGCTTTTCTATTGCGAGTGCGAGTGCTGTACGGACTTACTGTACTGGTGTCTTTCTAGTGGACTGTAATAGCTAGTGGACTTACAGAGCGAGCTGTACTGGTAGCTATTGCTGTTTGCTGTAAGAGCAAGTGCTGTACTGGTTACAGTACTTACTGAGCTGTAAAGGGTACTTACTTGACTGGGCAAAAGAAAAAAAAGCAAAAGCAAGCGTCTGATCAGATCAATCAAGAGCGGCTTTTTCCTAAGCAAGGACGGAGCTGGCGAGTGACGATTGGCCGAGGGGCCCTTGGGCCTAAGGGAATAGATTGTAGCTGGGTACAAATAGGCCGGTTAAAGACGAGTAGGCAGGGTACGACGAAGCCCGCGGGGTGACACATGGTTGTACTGGTCAGCTTTGGGCTGGAGATTGACGATTGACTGAGCGTGCTTTGGCAGCTCGTGGTGGAGTACTCTCTGACGGATTCGCTCTATTATTGCGTCCTATTCAAGAGGTTCCATATTCATGAAAAGCCAAGTTTGAAATGATCCTGTTACAGAACCAAGACAACCTATCTTACTAATAAGAAAAAAGGGTTAAGGGCCTCCAACGCCTATAAATAGAAGCTTCTTTCAGTCTCTATTTGGCAAAGGGCACTTAGAAGTCGGCAAGAAAGTGAGTAGCCATGGATCTCGCTATCAGACTCGAGAGAATTGAGCAAGAAATACGTCAGGTGGAAGAGGAGAAGCTCGAATTGGAGCAAAGGCTGGGTCTGCTCTGGGAGCATCCGCCTGCTCTCGATCCGGAGGCCGTAGGAAGAGCGATGCAATTGATCCGGGACCGCATTCGCGGTCTGGAAGACAGGAGGCCTCGACGAACAGCACGAGCTGATTGTTCGGGCTGCCACCCTCGGTCACCGGGGAGACTAGAAGAGTCCGTCGAGTCTTTCTAGAAGATTTCAATAAGTAGTCCGTCGACGCAAAGTAGTGTGTTTTAATGCATGGCTTTCTTTGTCTTTGTTTGGTTTGATTTGTTGTGTTTGCATGTATGGGCCAAAACCTAGTCTAAAGTGTTCAATGCTTATGTTAATATAATAATAAAGACTTTTTCGTAAAAATGTGCTGAAAATTCATGTGAAAGTTGAAATAAGGTGTAAGCTAAGTGTACTGGAGATGTGCTTATTAAGCCTTTCCAGACTATGGATAGGCGGCCTGTAGCCCACTACATGAGGAAGAACCTTTCCCTCGCTTTAGCTTTAGCAAAGCTTAGGCCCCCCCGGGGTCCAATCGGTTTGTAAGGGCCGCCAGAGGGTTTTAGAACCAGAAGATGAAGCTACTGGGCTAGAGTTGACCTCACCAACTACGTGCGCCCTATGCCCCACCAACTGTTGTAACAGGAACAGGCAAATAAACAACTACAGGTGGCACTGACACTAGACTTTTTTATGCGTCTGCTTATGATTCAGGGGATGGGGATGTGACTGCCTGTCCTAGCTTAAGCTTCATCTTTGGATTCAGCAGATGGGGGATGCTAATGCAGATAGATGCCTATGACTATGATTCAGTTGTGCTCGCCCCTATACTGCCTGGATAAGGGGGGACACAAACACAAATCGACTCGTGCTTGACGTGATGAATCGCTCAACGAAAAACCTTTTTCGAGTAAGGCGAGCGGAGTGAGGAGTTAGGCGAGTAAGAATAAGGCCTGGGCTCGCAAAGGCACAGCTTAAGCTGCTCTACCTGCGGCATAGTATTTTACTAAGCTCAACCTGCTGCAGGCAGAGAAAGTAGTTCTAGTTGGCGAGGTTGAAGATGTGCTTTTCCTGATCGACCAACGTCAACCCTCTCACCTGATCCTGATTTGTGCACTATTTTGATTGAGCCTTTCGCTCTCCGAGTTCGCTACTCTTTATCTCTTTGTCCATACATCTCATAGTTTGAGTTCTCATTTTAGAAATCTGATTCGGTAGAAAGAGGTCAGGTAACCGATATCATATTAGGGATCAACCTCCGACTTGAAAGACGCCGGATGGCGTGCCTGCCTGTTTGTCGCACTACTCTATGGTCTGTCTCTATTGACATAGATAGGTGTAGTGTCCTGAGCGCGTGACATCTGCTCGAAGTGGTCTTTTTGCGAGAAGTTCGCTAAAGCCCTCTTCTTCCTTCCCCACCCACCGTATCCTTAGCAGTCGAGTAAAGACCTGAACCCGCTGACGGAAGTGATCGATTATCCACTGGTGGGTGAGCGAAGAAAGAGATGAATGAGATGGCTGGCTACTTTATCCGGCCGGAAGTAGGTGATTCTAGACCGGCTAGTGACTTCTTCCTTCCCTCTTTGGCTATTCGTTAATACATATATCCGATCAGTTGGTTCCCCGCTGACTGGAAGATGAGTTGGTTTCCCGCTGACTGGACTCACAAATAGTTCATTCAGCAGTAGGGGTTCGAATCCTCTATAAATTCTGAGTGTGTTTTACGGCTGTGACCGAACGCGACTCGAGGAACTGGCAAAACGGGTTCGAGGGTCGAATATGAGAGTTTGCGGATGGATGGAATGACGCCTGGGAAAGGGGAGAAGTGCACCTATGATCGCCAACCCTATTTGACACTATTCATTCCTACCACCCACCGAATACCACCTGGGATGGCCCGTTTCTACCACCTATGAAAGAATTTCATGGTCTCCGCTTCAAACAATCAATCGCTGCCTTCTCCATCTACATCATTTCTCATGTCAGTCATCCCGGGGATAACGCTGCATTTCTTGGTGCGTACGGCAAGGCAATCCTCATCCGTTTTTCACTGCTCCCCACTCCCCGCCCAAAAGATTTGCTGGAGACGGAATCGGAAAAAGAACCTCTTGTGATTTCATCTCGAGCGGACGAGAACCCTGAACTAGAGTCATTGCAGGTGGACTAATGCATAAGAAAGCTATCTGGATCGAATCCGTAACCGCAGAATGAAGTCTGTAATACTCCGCTGACCACAAGAATTCGGCTCCAGCGCAGTTGGGAGGGGGATAGATATCCAGCTAACATCCTCGACGACGTTCTGTTTCGCGGGAAACACAGAAAAATTCTTAATCTGATTCCATCGCTGCGCCACTCCTGCAATAAAGATTGGCTTCGTAGTGGCGACCCCTCCGGTGCCCAAAGCACGGTTAGACTGCTGCGATGCGCAATACCTGCCGATAGCAGGAAGGGCTTTCTTCCGCTAGGAAATTGGACTCTGACTGAGTGTGAATGACCGACTTGGCATTCTCAGCCGGCGAAGCCTCCTTGCTACGTTGAAAGAACACAGGGGGTGGAGCGGCCCGTCTGAGTACATAAGAGATTGTTTACCAGAAGAGGTTGTTGGAGAAGTCCCCGGATAGGCAGATCCGGATAAACGAAAGGGGCTTGTCCTCACTTACTTGAGCAAGGAATGAAAGACTCGCTTGCTTAGCGCAGGACGGAACAAGAAAGGAAAGAAAAAGAGAAAGACCCATTATTCAACTAAGAGAAAAGCAAGTAGCACAATCCCCTCACCTAGGGAGAAGACCCCTTCTGATTCTTGTACGTATACTAGATCTGTCTGGGTTGGATAGAAGAGGCATCACTCGAGTTATGCCTCTATTTATGCCTTTAGGCTTAGGCAGGAGGAGCGACTGGGCTTGGGCTCTCTCGATCCATAGCAACTGGGAGAGGGGATGGCGGAACTTAAACCAGTACTTGTCTGGCATGGCCGGTTTAATAATTCCTTATAGAGATAGAGCTAGAAGCGCGGTTAAGCTATCACGCTTAGTGACTTCAACAAACTAGGGAAGAATCCTGGTAAAACCCGAAAAGAAAGCTACTTTTAAGAGAAGAAGAAAACCGAGGGGTTTCGTCTGTCGAATAGTTACCCAGGAAAGCAAGATGCTATGGAAGGAGGGAAACCCGCTAACTACGATTTCATAGTTACCTTAGCCTGGTAAACCCGACACCTATGAGGATATCCGGGGCATTCTCCTCACTTTCGGGAGAAATGCACGACTTGTCATCTGCAGCCCTTCTCTTGCTCGGGCGATAGAAGCACACTCCAGAGACCTGCCCGCTTAGTGACATAAACAAAGAAGCTCCCTGGGGCAAGGAAAGTTAGCCACCTCTTTCACCCTCGGAGGGGTTTCCTTCGATAGAGGATTGGGAAAGGCATTACTACTATATTACTTGGCAGGTTTCATCATTCTTCCACCTCGAGGGGGAAGGGCGCTTTCCACTATATGAGCTAGGAAAGCCCGTCTTTTGAATGAATTAACAAACCTTTTCCATCCGTGGAGTGAGATCATCACGAGAAGGTTTTAGAAAACCCGGGATTTTCGCTTGTACGAACTTGTTGGTGCTTGGAATAAGAACCTGCGCTAGGCGCTCAGTAGCTTGGTTAAGTTGTTTCGTTAGGTTCATGAGGAGTTACAGGCGGACATGGTAACATGCAGTATGTCAATCACAAATCAGCTGTTGGGGCTCTTGCGACGCACGCGGTAATGTGCTCTTTGAATAAAAGCTGTTGCTCTTGTTGGTATACAACTAATAGAATAGTATGGGAAATCTGGAAAAGAGGAGTAGACAGGAGGTACAGGTCCGGCCCGGCGCACGAAGGAGGAGGAAATCGGTACCCCGCGAGGGGCTGGCGAAGCCGGCACAAGAAGTAGGCGGAGTAGAGGCAGCAAAGGGTTCAGGTGCGGCTAAATCAATATCCCCGTCTGGGGTTGGCGGAGTTGGTAGGAAGCACGGTTGGCGATAAGCTGGTACTGCTTTCATTCTTTCTATGAAAAGTAGGTATGCAACGCGGAATAACCGACCGGTTAAGAGATATAGGGAAGGGAAGAGGACATGAAGAGGAAGCAAAGACCGAAGGGTCCACACGACTGCTCTTCTTTCCTGTTTGCTGTAACTGTAAACAGCCGATTTGCTTATTCAACGGCTCTCTAATCAGTTTGGACACTAGACAGTAATAACTGGTAAGGTTAGTACGGACCCTTTTCAAAGGGCTTTAGCGGAGTGGCTCCCGTCTTCCTTCACTCGAGGTCTAGCTTTCCCTTGGATTGCTTTGCATCCTTCCTGCTTGAAGGAAAGTGCCGCACTATTTTTTGCCACTCGGAGATAGCCTTTTCGATCTTATTGGCTTAAGCAGACCATTCGTGAGCAGATAAGATCAAAGAAAGCAACCTACAGCCCCATGCATACTAATAGGACAAGGAAGTGACAGTTAATACTAATAGAAGTAGAAGAGGAAGCTGGTATTCAATTAGCTAGGGAGGGCTAAGGCGGATGCCAGTCTAATCTTCCTTAGAATGGCTTGTACAATTGAACACGAATCGCTTGGTTTAATCAATAGTATAAGGAAGATGGCATAGAATGTGCTGTTGTCATATGAATAGGAATAGGTTGGAAGTGGTTCTTTGACAGAGTTGAAAGCAAGTGGGCAAATAGGTTCTTTCGGAAGAGAAGGGCTTGTTTGCGACTAGCAGTAGCTAGCAACGGCGTTTGACACATCTATTAGATGTATTAGCTGAAGAGGTCTTTCTCCTCTCGTACCATGCCTGTTGAAAGTTTCTTGCCTTAGACTCTACCTTCTAGTGTTTACAAGGGCTTTCGGAATAGTGAATCCAATAGGAAATGCACGGACAGAAGGAGCTGCTTTGGGAGAAACCATCTAGTTCATTTTCCTCATCCGATTACTGAACACCTTCACAATCCGACGCCACACTGAAGCAAGGGATGTACTTAGTAGTTAGGTTGTGCACGTGGTTACCTATCTCGAGTCTCTTTAATTAACAGCCTATTCTGATTTATCAAGCCCTTCTGTAACAGAAATATTTGACAACAGGGGATGATTTCACAGTTACTTTATCTGTCACACCGGCAAGGAACGAAAGTACTCTGTCCCAGAGCCTATGATTGCAAAGAAGACCTAGTCTGATTAACTTCCTCCAAGCCAAAGGGTCACATAAAGACAAGAGCGAAGCTGTAACTAAGGAGCACGGCTTCGGTACAGCTCTTTGTGGGGATTCGCTTATCCCTGCCAGTGAGTGGACGCTCCCGAGGGAAAGGTGGGCACATATCCCCAAAGCTCTAGGAGGGCTTTCTATTCGAATCCATCATTCCGCGATGAAGAGGAGGGGCTCATCAAGAAAAAGACTAAGATCCGCCAAAGCCAGGGGTTTCATCCTCTGCTTATGGGAATGCTATTTCGAGAAATGCTGCTTCAGGATAAACTAGATATCTTAGTTCGGCTGATGCTGGTTTGAATGCTTACCTAATCTTTTTCCACCGACCTCGGTTCGGGGTTGGCTCTTTGAGATCTCCATGGGACCAGTCAAAGAGAAAGAGACTAGTATTTCCGGGGGATAAACACCTTTGAAAGTCCTTTTTGACCGTCTTCCTTCGCTTGCTCCTGGGTTACCTATTTGAACTAGAGCTTTCTTCCTTGATTGACAGACAGACCGGTTTGCAACTGGCTTGACTGAATGGATTGAATGGACTGGGAATTCCGCCCTTGGGGCCAGTTCGACTGTACCTGACAATGAGGCTTGCAAGGAATCGAAAGAATGGCAAGCTGCCAATTCGCCTTAACACAAGACCTTGAAGGGCTACCACGGGATACGGGAAGGCACAAGGAAGAACATCCCCTCGATCTCTTTACCAACTGCCGATACGGCAAATTCTGAGACCACCGGAAAAGCATTACCTACGAAAGAAGGAAGAGCATTCAAATCACCCAACAACAGGAGCTTCTTCCATCATCCTGGAAAGCATGAAGAATTGGCTATTTGCCTGATACGAGTTATAGCTTACTGCTGTGACTGTCAAGCTTAGAGACTGAGATTCGAGTGAAGAGTTTCCCGCAAGATTCGGACTTTTTCTTTCCATTTAGACGGTGGAAGATGATTGGAGATCTATAAAGAAAGGAAGTCCACTCAGCGGATTACTCAAAGCGATGCCTTAGACATGACTGATTCGCTGACTCTTTCGATTCGAAAGACATTCCGAGAATACCATTTGACTCGCTGCAATGCGACAAGCAACAAAGTACATTCAAACCTCATTGTTGAAGTCTTCTTCCTTAGCCAGACTAGAAGACACTAAGTTCAGGTTGATAGCTTCCTGAATCACCACTCGCTAAAAGAAAAAGAAAGAGATTTTCCACTTCCTAGGTCAGACTAAGTAGGGGCGAACGAGCTTCTCATGTCAATACTCTCATCATGATCAGTTCGTTCGAAAGGTCGAGCAGCAGCCTAACTTGGAAAAGAAATCCTGTCCCGTTCTGGCCTTGCCATCGAAAGCATGGTTTCTTTCATATATTCTTTAGTTAATCTCGCTCCGTGGGCTTCGCATGATTAGGATCAATCAGAACCCTTGAAAGCAGATCCGCTGTTTTAGAGATTGCCTAAAGACTCAAACTACAACTGCAAGCTCGTTGTTAGCTCATTAGCCCTAAGCCCTTTCACCTAGCTGCCCTATTTTTATTAAAGCAGGTACTCGCTCAAAAAGCCCTTCGAATGTTGGGATCGTTCCCTAAATCAATTCCCTGGAACCGGGATACATACTTATAATATATTAATTACCACTCGGGTCAAAGAACTAACTGCCCTTCGAGCGAACTTCCGAACACAGAATCAAAAGAAGTTCTTTGTCTCTTCTGTTGGGTACGAGCCCCGAAATGTGGGCCACACTCATTAAGATTTATAGATTTTCCATCGATAACAGGATTCTATCCAATTAAAGCTTTCCAAGAGTCCAACCAGAAAGAAAGTCAGTACTCTCACTTCGCTGGGCGACAGGAGCGACTAAGAACAGATACGAGAAAAGCGCCATAAAAAAACATTTTTTAATGCCCGAAGAAGCCGCAGGGGCAGGGGAAGCGAAAAGTCACTAACTAGACTGGAGGGAGGGCTACTTCTTTCTTTTTTCTTTTTCTCCCGAGATGGGAAGAAGAAGATCCCTAGTCGTTTACCTGGAACCTGGAAAGAGAAGACAAAACCATTTTCAGCATTGTCATTGAATGGAAGAAGGGCTGCTGTTAGCGGAATCAGATCTCTGAGTTGAACTAGATGAGGAAAGATAAGCCGTAAGCTAAAACCCGAAAAGGTCTTCCTTTCAAAAGGCAATGGCAGCTAGTTCAATGGTAGCTTTCTAGTTAAAGAGCATTCCTTTCGCCAGCCGACCCCATAGGGGTCTCAAGGCGCAAAGCGCCGGCTGACCCATAGGAAGGACCTACGGGACGCTTACACGAGATGTGTGCTTTCAGTAAGCGAAGAAGGAAGGGACTCGAGCTTTCAGTTCCGTGAAGAGAAGGCCTCGAAGACAAGCGCTTCATCATCCCCATAAGGTAGTTTGAATTCAAGCCTTTAAAATCTATCAGTCCATTTTTCTAGCAGTTCTTTTCCTAGGGCCAATCTATGAGTCTGTTACAGCCATGGATCTCCTTTCAATCCTAAGGTAGGCCTATGAAGTTGGAGAATCTTCTCCAACTCAAAAATATGATAGAGTGAGGTCGACTGGAATTGTATATATGAAAATAGTCTCTCTATATAGAGGTTGTTTTCTGCTCGAAGAACCGTATTCGTTACGGGCCTCGCCGAAAGCTCGAAGTTCAGACTAGTGATTCTTAGTCTTCTTGCTCAGAAAGTGAGAGATCGGATGGATCTGACGCCAATCAATTGTGACCGGCCTCGTAGGCAGGCCTACCCAACCCTCCTCCGCTCCGCCCTGGGCTAAAGGTTCAAGGTGTCATAAGGGGCGGTTGGCAATTACAAGTCCAGTAGGCACACGTACTAGCCTTCTCTTATGTTATGCAATAATAGAGAGTCAAGCCTTTGACCCGAAAAAGCTTCTGTAAAGGGAAGCCCTCCGCCTACAAAGAAATTCAAAGAAACCACTACCAACAGACAACAGCAGAGTGGTCGTAGATCAGCTGAGAAAGAGACTCTTTATGCCACCTAGCATAGTCAATTAAAGGATCCGCTTCACCCTATCTCTCTCCAAAGCCTCTCCCCGATAGTGCCTTTGCAGCTCTATGACACAGGGTTACGGTTCTTATCCTGTCTTCCTTCTCTGACTAGCTTAGTCTGACTAGCCTAGCTGGAATATTTATTTAAATAAGCCTAACGGCCTAGCTAGTTGCACCGCTCCCTTTCTTGTAATGCCTCCAGATAACCCGGGGAATAGAAAGGATTAGCGTGACGGAAGAAAGCCCCGAGCTCAACGATTACCACCTATCCTTCTGTAACAACCTATCTTTAAACTAAAGCTTCGGAAACAGTCCTATTAGCTATTCTAGCCGCCTATTGTCTATTTAGGACAAAGAATGCTGGTACTAGGTCGATAGTTCGCCCTTTAAAGCAGCCCAAGAGCTCTAGGTCTACAAATACCTAAAGACTTACCAGAGTCCTTTGCTGAGATGCATCTTTCATCTGGGTACGATCCTCAGCGGAAGTGGGTTAATGGGCTATCTTAGTGGACAGTTCTTACCATAAAACAACAAGGAAACTTGAATGAGAACATTCGGATATCGTATCGGGAGCGTTCACCGGTAGTCCTCCCAGCGTCCTTATCATGCCAGCACCCTTCCCTTCCCACCGAACTAAAGAGGTGGTTTTTCCAGCAGACATAAGATATGAATAAAGATATAGAGAATAGGTATCCCTGAAAGAGACGTAGGAACGGTTGCTGCATCTCCAATATCTGTCAAATCCCGGTAGTTGCCTCCAATCGGAACATTAGCACTATTTCAAAAAACCACTAAAGAAAGATCTCAGGCTATGCATGCTTCTTCCCAAAAGACATATTTCAATCTTATTAAGATTCTTTTTCCTTTCCCCTTCTTGCTAACACCGGGAATGCCTTCAAAAAATCTCCCATCGCCTGGAACAGCAAGCCCTTCTTCGTCGCAACATCCCTCGCAGCTGAGTCAAAACTACTCTGTAAGAGGAACCAGGGCATTCGTAGCATCCACCGTCCCCACAGCTCCTTCTCTAAGACATTTGGCATCTGTCTTCTCTGGGGACATTTTTATGAAAATCTTATTTTCGCCTTCGGTCTCTGATTGACTTTAGGACTGAAAGAAGCCGGTAGCAAAGGAAATGGCAGCAGTGCTTTATATAATTTATATAACATAACTGCTTTTAGGTCTTCGTTGATCACTTCTGCTTAATTAAAGCACTTATCTTTCTCGCTTTCTAGGTTTCGAAATAGAATATTCAAATTAACTTATTTAACCATGTAACGGGTAAGAATAAGCGGATACATATAAGTATTGCACTTTAATTAAAGTTATGGAGTTAAGGTAAGGTTCTTCCACCTTTATATAGACTATAGCTGTAGCGGCATAACATTAACGTTTCAATTTTGAATTTCTCGTTTTCAAAGTTAACACTAATTCCGGCACAGTTTACCGATTTCACTCTTTTCCGAAGGCTGGGTTTACTGCATTGAGGGCAAGACGTAGAAACAAGGAAATAATCTCTTTTCTCCGGCAAGCGTGGTATGCTAGGTTAATGGCTATAATCTCTTATTCGGGGTGGGGGGAATTGGCAGATGGGAAAATCAACTTGAATCTTCGGGGCAAGAGTTTGGAAAGGCTGGGGAAATCGAAACAATAAATCTATTCGGGAAAGGCACGCCTACCCATATGCCATAGCCTTTGACCCTACCCTTGCTTTTGAATTGGCTAACCCTCTGCTGTATGTTTTTTGGCTACTTCTTCGAATGCTTTTATCTTTCAATTCGGAACCATGACTATGACTCTTCTTGACCTAGCAGCCTTAACTGGCATGGTTCCAGTAGGTGACTCCGTGAATGCTACTCCTACAATAGACATAGAGTAGTAAATACCCATATAAAGGTAATGATTTAAGAAAGATCCCACGTGCCATCCGAGAGTTAAGAGTTGAATCTGTCCTACGGTCGAAACTTCAAATTGGGAAACTCACAAGATTTAAAATGAGTCTATGTGCCAGTCCACGGGTTAATCTGCTTCATCGGGCTAACATTTTGATTCATTAAGGAAAGTAGGGAAGTCGACCAAGGAAAAGATAGCTAGCTCCCTAATAGAACAAGCGTTTAAGTTCCATAAAAGAACCCACCCAGCATCTTATCGGAGTTAGATTTAGTCAAGGAAATGGTTAGTTCTATAGGAGATAGAATTCGTCATTACTCTCGGGAGCATAGCTGGCCCGAATAGTCTCCCTTCGAGGAATTGCAGGATAAGTCTGCCCTATTGGATTGGCTGACCTCTAACTTCTTTTTTCATAGGCCAGTCAAGTCAAAAGAACTCCTCATTTATCCTTATGGGGAAGCCAGTGCCCCAAAGACAGTTTTATTGTTCCTTCTTTCCAAGGTTCTGCGCATCTCTTTCGTTAGCCCGCGGCCTAATGACTTCTATTCTCCGGGTCTAAGAAGGGAAGGGGTATTCGAAGGCCTCAATAAGCTGGACAGAGATGAAACAAGAGCTGAGAAAGATGTTTTTGCCGTGTAATGTCCAATGGCTAGCAAGAGACTGATTAAGGCGTTTGAGGCAAACGGGTTCAGTTAGAGAGTATATGAAGAGCTTCCAATCTCTGATGCTCGAAGTGGTTTCTTCAACCTCGCACTAAGGCTAGAAAAAGAAACCAGATGGTTAGAAGTAAAGGCCGAAGGTAGGTGCTACACCGAGATTTAATAGCATACCATACATTATGGTAATCACGAGAATCCCTAGGTTTCAGTCCTAAGCTCCAGCCTTTGTGGATCTAGTAGGGGCTTCCGTCCCGTACCGAACGGATGAGATAATCGAAGTCTTTTCCCGCGTCAGCGGGAGGATGTTAGTGGTCAAAGATCTCAGAGTTTGAAACTGACACACTATAAACCTAAAAATAAAAGTGATCCTCAATCTTTTTATTGCTGGAGACACGGATTAGTCTTCAATAATTGGTTAATCAGCTCTCTGGCCATTATCAGACTAAACCAACCAGATGTCTTCGCAAGCAAAAGAAGAGTTGTCGCTATTTCTGTCCACCAGTTACCAGGGTATCTATCTATACTGAATACTCATACTCGATCCTTAACCGATGCCGCGGGGCAGACGAAGAATGATTGTATATAATAAAATTCGAGAAAGAATCTCTGCCCCTGCGTATGCTCCCTTCTTCACCGCCGCCCGTTCTTTCTTCACCGCCACGCAAGGAGTCCCATTCTGCAAGGATAGTCGTGGTTAGAATCACAAGTACATAATGTAGCTAAAATCACGAGTATAATCATAGCTAAAAAGGCTCGCCCTTCTGTTGGAGCAGCTGCTCTCCGAGTCGCGGAGATATCGTATTTCTGAATAGTTACCTCGTTCCATTCACCACAAGGCATCCGTCTTCCTAACTTCATCAATCTTGTCCCTTCGAAGCCTTGCTCTATCAAAACCATTGCTAGAAGAGTCGATCACTAAACCCTTACATAACCATAACATAGGTAGCTTAATAACAATAACCTTTGCATAGAGCCGCACTTGAAAGAAAGGATACATCTGAGCTAATTTAATTGAAATTCTTGTGCGTATCGCGATGCTCCTTGCTTTTGCCGTGGAAAGGGGTTCGTCTTGGCTTTGTCTGGTAAGTTGCGATGGCTTCAGGACACATTCTTTCGAAGAAAATGACATGGATAACTAGGGAACTACTACAATAGGAAATAACGGATCTATTCACTTAAGTTGAAAAAGCTGCTTCATGGATATCTACCTAGGGAAGGTCGAAAGCTGAAGGAAGTATAAAAGAAATAAATAAGATCGTGCTTCGTCTTCGTTTACTACACCGGCAATAGGATCGTCTCGTCGAGTATGAAATGAATAGTAGCAACCAACGGTGTGAAAGCGTCCGTTAACTAATAGGTATAGGTAGGTGTAATATGTTATAGCTGGCAGCTCCGGAGCTGTAGCAAAAGGCTTATTGCTTATCAAATAAAGTGATTGAACTATCTTACTTGGGCGGATGGGTAGAAAGAGGCGACTTACGACACCTCTCTTAAGGGAGAAACTTTCCTATGTAGATGTTGCACATCAGAAGAATCCGAGCGCTTGCTAGTAGTTTAATTGGCACGTTTTAGACATCAGAACAAGAAATCTCGTGATTGATGGTTGGTCTTTCTCTCGATAAAAGGCAATGCATAGACTGTGGTACTAGTCAAGCATGAAAAATGCAATCGTTATAAAGTGGCTCTGAACGATTCAGATTGTGTTGACCGTATAAGGAATAATAAAGTAAAGAAAGAAGACTAAGCTAGTCCGCTTGTGTATGTTTATGTCAGTCCCTTGATCTATCATGAATCGCGAATGAAGATGTACCCCGGTAATTGAAGAGCCGCCCTTCTCTTTCTTTTAGTTCCGACAGCTCTAGAAGAGGGGCTTGGGTTTAATTCGAGGTAGTTGGTAGTTGGGACAAATCTAGATTGAGCCTCTGTTCCTTTTTGGTGTCTCAAAATGGCATACATAAAGGTGTCTGTCATGGCTAAACAGAAAAAGGAGAGAGAGTGCTTCTATCATCACATCATTAGCAAGAAATGGGCGTTGGAACAAGTCTTCCTTGAATTCTCAGTTAGAGCTTTTCTGCAACAGCGAGAAAGCAAGCTTTAAGGGTGAATTCGCCTTGGCGAACTTTAAAAAGACATAAAATACATCTCGATGAAAATAGTTCCGTCTTAGGTTGTACCTTATATGGGCTAGTCTGTCACTACCAAAGTTATGTTATAGTCAAGATTCTCAAAGATCCCCATTTTGGGTTCGAACATTGTCTTTTCCATCTTAGGTGGGTATAGAAGCTGCTGATGATGAAGAAAAACTCTCAATCCTGGTTCGGTTCGAGGCTATGCTGCTTCTAAGCTCTCCTCACTTTCACGGCAAGAAGGCCATAGCAGCGTTTGGGGCTGCAGGATCTTTAAAGTAGGTTCGACCGCATGCTACAGAGGAACGACAGACGGATCAGAGCAACGGATAAGCAGACGGGCGGGGCCCTTTATAGATTTAATAGCACTACTAACAAAGAAGCCGCTGGGAACCATTAATATGAAAGAAAAAAGATTGAGATCTGATTCACCTAGAAAAAGAAAGGTCGATGCAATTGAGAAAATCCAAAGCAGACAATGAATCCAGAGGAAAGGATTGGTCAAAGATCTCCGAAACACTTGTTCAGTGATTCGGTTCCAGATGGAATCTTCGCATATTTCTCTTAATAAGTCAGTGGTTCGGATGGAAATGATACTGAAACCGCTTCCAAAGACTCAGCGATAGGGTAGGGCGTAGTGACTACTCAGATGAAAGCTTCGGAGGAAGCATGGTGTTAAACGAGGTTAGAAGCGGGTTCTTTGCTTCATATTCATTCAGTCATCGCCCACTTCGTATTCTTTATGGTTGAGTTTGTTCCACCTTCTTAGAATGTGGAGGCACTCCTGGGTATCCCAATTAGAAGAGATGTTTATTCACTTTTAGCTTGTAAAGCCGGCTTCTTTCATAGCTGGATCCTAGGTTGCAACTTTAGAGAAAGACTTTCTTCTGTAATAGGAGGGGACCACCCCTTTTTCCATTTGCAGATCAAAAAGAAGATGCTCGGGGTTCGATAGCATTACCATTTATACAGACCACCAAAAGATAGTATAGAAGGGGGATCCTCCTTACGAAGAAAAAGAAAATGAGACATTGATTCCAGCCAGGAATGAACTGTCAATCCAAGCTAGCTCAGGTCGTAATAGCCAGTTCAGCCAGTTCGGTACGAGATATTCAGGTGTGAGCGCTGCGCTAAGGTAGCTTGCTTGCGATCAACCAAATCGAGAGAGAAGTAGGTAGTTGACCATGGGAATAGTCCCCTTAGATTCGACCGGTGGGTGAGGGAAAGATGAAAGAAATTGAGACGCATATGGGAGAGGTAGCTCTTCCTTTTACCATTCATATTTCAGCTGATGATACACCATAAGAAGAGGGGTAGTGAACTACTCATGGTGCAATTTATAATACACTTTGTGTATTTTTAATGATGGGAAAGAAGGCTCCAGGTCTCAGTTCTTAGAAAAGTTCTTTTTGAGAGTTCCACCGTGATAGATATAGTTTATGACTCGGCCATAGGCAGAAAAGCGGGTTGAAGGAGATCATGTTACGTATTCGAATTAAGGGAGGGTCTGCTAGGGTCGTCGTACCTACTATGAATAGAGAAAACTTTCCCCATTGCACTCACTAGCAGCCCGCCCGTGATATGCAGCGTTCAGGCCGGTCGAGCCCTGATCCCCCGAGTGTCCGACCAGCACTTAAGACTTGTGTTCTAGCAAGGGGAAGGGGCATAGGTTGGGTTCGGTGATGAAAGTCCTTGTCATCAATACCAATGACGAGTTGAGGTAATGTTCTCGAAAAGAGGGCGGCTTTGAGGAAATCGGCTCTGTGATAAAGGATCCAAAAGTTGGTTGAAGGCCTACTACCTACTTAGTTCAGTATTCGAAATCTCTCTTCGTGGGCGCTTAGGTTAGCTGGTCTTCTGGTCGAGTTTTCCCTCTGCTCTTCCTTTGGTTATATACCAACTCACCTACCTGGATCGGTGGATTCCCCTGATTCAGCGGATTCGGCTTCGTATGAAGCGTCTGCGGATTACTAAGCCGTGGATCGAGATCTTAGGATCTAGCTAGATGAGACTTTTTACACCTTGGGGAAAGCCCATACGGCAGAACGAGACCCTTTCATAAGGAAAGAGTTCTTGTTACTTCAAAAAAGATCTGACGAAGAGCACCAGTGAGGTGAGGCACGAAACACTTTAAAGAGCTCACGCGGATTATGCCTACCTTGGCTACTGGTGAAGATGGAGTCAATTTACTTAACCAAAGCCATACCTGAGTGACTTAGGAAGCTGCTTTGTCTTAGCCTTTGTACCCGTTGTTAACAAAACGGAGTCTCAAAAACTCAATTATCGTATTTTCAGGCAGAGCACCAGAAAAGACCTAGAGGCCCATGAAAATCACCTTTTCACTTAAGAAAGCACCTTTTCGATAATGTATTTAAGCATATAAAAAATATACCTTCAACTAGCAAGAAAGCTACCCGCCCAGATTTCTACTTACAAGTTGGGAGATTCCATTCACGAAGTCTTCGATAAAGAGAATGCGAGTGAGAAGGACTTGGGCAAGACAACAGATGACGCACTAATTCACCTCCTGGTACTAAGAACTCGAGTGCCGATTGCTGCTACAGTGTATTAAAAGAAGGTTATCGCTATTGTAGATTTACGAATTGACGGAATGATGCTTTGTTCACACCTATGTTGATCTACCGCTGCTTTACACGTCCCTGGATAGGCGCATTTTACCGGAGACGGGCAGAAGATCAATGAAAAAAGACTAGCTAGCGTGAGCGGGAGGAGTCTACGACAACCAAGACTTATCCAATTAAATTGCCAATTGCAGCAGACTTGGACTGAGCAATTGAAGTGAAGACCTCAGGTCTAGGGGGCCCAATCATTGCATTTGAAAGCAGCGCTAGAAAGCCTATAAGAGCTGTAAACAAGTGAGATAGGCACGTAAACGTAAGGGCTGAACCCCTTACTCATGGAACTACTAGCAGCTGGAGGGGCAGGATAGGCTAAGAAGCCAGGCAAGGCGGGAAGAGGGTGCGAGATAGATATAAGTGTTATTCGTTGGATGGGACGGACTGACTTCCTTAAACAGGAGGCTGACTAGAAGATGGATATTGCGGAACGCTAAAAGGATAGCGACGGGGTGTAGTGGTGGTTTTGGAGGTCGCATACCTTGGTTGCAGTGACATCGACACTGACGAGTCCTCTCATTTCCGCAGTCCCAACAAGACTAGCAGTAAGGGACGCAGAGGGTGCACTTGGAGAATTCGTTCCTAAGTCAACATCACGAGCAGGTCCTGCGGATATATAGCAGAGTGAATCTCGAAGCTTGCTCTCCCAAAGGAGCTTTCTAGCTACTGACCCCGTCGAGGACCCTTCCGGCCAAGCACATCCATCAACGGAGGTCGAAGTCCAGCAGCGAATGAGAATAGGGGTTGTAGGATCGAAAGAGGAATTCGTTTAAGCAAGAGCGCGGATGAGCGAACTCCCTTAACCTATCGAGCAATGCATGTGCAACTACCGATTATTAGGGGCCAGTCTGCTCCTCTTTATTAGTTTAATTCACCACTCCGTAGGCTGCAATTTATGGATGCTAAGGAAGCCTATCGAGGTAGCTTGCTCTTTGATCGCTCGAACCGAGCTTGACTACGGATGATAAGCCAATTCAGTCATCGGCGAGAGAAGAAGTGCAACCAAGGCCAAGACCCGAAGGAGTACTACCATTCGCGATGAAAGAAGAAAAGATGCGAGCCGGAAGGACGACGAGAGATGATCGCTCGGAGGAGGTAGCGGCACTAATTAGACGGGAGAGCCTTGGGGAGGGGGACCGGGGCCAAGCTGAGCTTATAAACATATGCGGCATGGTTAAATAAAAATAAAGGAGAGCATTCAACTCGTCGTGTGTTTGGCGTGGATCATAGAGGCGGAGGTGGGATGGATTCCCAAAGGTTCTTATGACCTTGCCTGGGAGTAGTGCGCTTAGCGTGGGAAAGATCCTCTTTACGGCTAAGGTAGGAAATCGATCGGAGGCTAGGGAGCGGATAAATTCCTTTGACCCGTCATTTCGAGCCTTCCGTTTTTCGAATTGCTAACGTGGTTCGATGACGCCGATGGAAGGAACCACTGGAGATTCATCCAACTTCGATCCCCTAAAGGCAAGTACGTAGGCTATAGAATCCCAAAGATAATAGAATCAAAAAAAGAGCTCCTTCGGCTCTAAACAGCTACTGTGCTTATTTGGTCTATCAGCTACTCGGCCAGCTACTGACCTAATTGGGAGCTTTTCAGAGATCACTTTTCTCAGGCCAAGACCGTAAAAAAAACCACTTCTCATTCAGGAGCGGGAAAGGAAAGATGAATTAAGCGGTCATCGAGATCTTTACTGAAAATAAAAGCATTACAAAAAATTAAAAGCCATGAACAAAGGGGATTGACTGAGAAATAGAGCTAAGCGATCTATTGAATGAAGGGCAGGAATGAATGGACTGATTGATTGCCCCAGCTCAAAAGCTCAAAAGGCAAGGGGGAAGATCAGTCTTAAATAAAAGAAGACGTCGTGTAGATAGACCACTTACCATAAGAAAAAAGAAAGGAATTCCTTGCTCTACTAGTAAAGATGAAAGTAGATGGTCCTAGGGACCTTAAAGCAAATTAGAAAGCATTCGAATTGACAACATGTGAGTGGCCCAGAAACTTACTCCCCTTTTGTGGACTCACACTAAACCTCCCGTTTTGGACTCGCGAAACCCTCTTTGAACTCAGAAAGATGGGCGTAGACTCGAACTAATGTTCATGGACACGTAAGAGAAGCAAAGAAGGTATATAGCGCCAAACGAGGCTAAGAAGAAGATAGCATTAAGGAAGAGAGCAACTACGAGCGATGAAAGCGGAAGATTGAATATGAATAAAAGAAGGACAAGGATGCAACAAAATTCAAGATGAGAGCTGCTAGTTGTAGCGCGCTAGCGCCCCTCCTATAGGGGTCTTCTTCTGCGAGACTCCATCAAAATAAAATCCTCCACTCGTTGGTTGGTGTTCAATTCTTTTTATTGAGACTATGCCTTCAATTTCATTCTTCGTCTCCCTAGTCGCAGTATTCTTGCTCAACCCAACATGCATTTTAGAGTGCCGTGCCGGGGCGATAGGCGCGCCGCAGTCACGCATTCGAGCAAGAGCCTTTGCCTTTCTTCGCTATGTAAATAGAGGGCCGGAATAAGTGCAAGACCCTCAACAAAAGAATGGATTAAGGTGATAGAGTGTTATCAGGAGACGCTAGGCTTCGGAATTTAAAAAAGTGCTCTTTTTTCGTCAGCAGATTTCGCTCATCAAGTTCTTGTTTGATCTGCCGCTGTTATAACACCACAATATTCGTCCTTTTGGGGTTAATGCTCTCAATGGTGAATCGATCATTCGATATCCTTTTCCTTATACGAGGACGGAATGGAAGAAAAGTAATGAAACCTGCGATGGCTACTGAATAACCTCCTTTTACTTTCTCAATAATAAAGCCTTTGACCTTTGTATTCGTTCGCCAAATCTTGTTCAGTTCCATCCAAGCTCGGTTTTGTCTGAATCTTCGTGGAAGAAGAAGAAGCGGTTCACCAGCCACTACATCTGTGGATCCCACCAAATCATTAAACCTGGCGGCTGCTCGCTCTTTGATCAGTGATTCACCGGCCACTAGATCGATGAAGAATCTCTCCAGAATCTGCTCTTTGATCAGTGATTCACCGGCCACTAGATCCAGGGATCCCACCTTATTCTCAAACCTGGTGGCTCGGTTGATTGGCACTCCTGTAAGCTCATCTTGCATACAAATTCTGGGGGTCCCAAGTCCTGCATCCACCAAGAACATTTCTTCCCTTAAGCGTAAAACTTCAGATTGTAAGGCGTTTCCACTACATAAGAAAAAACTTGAATTAGATCTTGGAAATGATCGACTCAAATAGATGCTCATCATAAGCTTTTTTTGTCCTCCTCTTCCTATTGATCAGAAGCATCCAGCAGCGCCACGCCAGTAGAAAGAGTTAAGCTACTAAGCTAAGCTGCTGTTGGGGAACTCGGTAGAAGCGATTTGCCGCTTCCGCCTCTCTAGGCTTCACAATAGCTCCCCCCCATATAGAATGAAAAATTAGTCTTCTCCCCTACCGCCCCCTCCACTATAAGAAATTCGAAAGGAATTGAAAATTCCGAAGGATTACCCTTTTGTTTGAGCAGGGGGCTCCGAGTCCTGTGTTGACAAAGATCAGATAGGAAAAAAACCTCGATCTCTTCCTGAATATTAATCAACGTTCTATCGATATTCAGGAATTGCCCACGCAACCCCTCATCCATTAGTGCATCCATTAAGTCAGAAATGCTGTACTGTATTCAGAACCTCGTAAATCAAAGCCTTACTAGACTAGATAGGGGGCAAGGAGGAGCTGTGAAATCATTTATCTTTTTTCCTTTTAGCTTCAGAAGCATCCCTGCCTTAAGAAACCTACACAGTGCTTCGTCGTAGGCTCCAAGTGTGGCTGCTCTTTGAAGTTCCTCGTAGACAAACCTGACGTAGTCAGGGTCCTCCTCGTAGGACAAGTAATGGGCCAATAGGGCCTCTTCAGAAGGAGTGGCCGCATAAGCAGTTGTTATCCCCCATTTAAGGGATAACCAAAGGACTAGCTTCACTTGCTTAGGACTGGGACTGATTCCAGAAACTATTCCTTTCCTCTGTCCCTTGCTTGTGGGACTGCTTCTACATCTACTTATCATGCGCTAACCTCCTATTTCCCATGCTTGCTTGAAGGGCAGGGAATATCATATAGTTATAGTAGTGAATTCAATAGACTCAGCTTGCTTGGTTGTATCGGGAGAGACAGAACCTTATCTGAACTTGCTGAGCCCAACCCCTACCTGCCTTTCCCTTGCGTACCACATAACTACTACTAAGTTAAGTAAACAGATCATACTTCCTTGATAAGCTTACTTCCTCACAAAACAAGCCCTCATCACAAGACACGAAACAACTCAAAAGCCTAACAGGCCAGACAGTCAAATAGACCAAGGTTTGGAACCCTGAAAGGAGTTGCGGCTGAGCAGGCAAAGAACTCTTTTTGATTTGAGTCAATGCCTAAATACTAGGAGATTAGCAAGTCCAGTGTGACCTTATACTTATAGAAGTCATCTATTTGCGCTTGTCTTTCCCGCTCTGCGTAGGAAGTAAAAAAAGTCCTCCCTCCTCTTCCTGTAATGATTGATTCCTTCTAGCCCTTTATGATATGAACTCCCCTCATCAATAGTATAGTGGTGTATTAAAGATCCAATAAGCGGTCTCATTACTATTAATTAGTACTTATCTTATAGATTCATTAACCTAATCCCTTAACACAGACCTGTTAGCTCGCTACTGACTTTTAGTTACTAGTATATCTCCCTCCCTGGATTCGCTAGCAAGATAGGTAGTTATTCCTTCTCGATAGCCTAACTATCTACTCCAAGCAATAGAACTGGCAAAGAAAGCATTGGAATCAATGCGGCTCTAAAGACTTGCTTACTCCTAAGAAAAGCAAGCCAGTATCCTCATCTCAATAAGACAAGCAACAACTCCGCACCTATCTTCTTTCTATGAAAAGTAGGTATGCAACGCGGAATAACCGACCGGTTAAGAGATATAGGGAAGGGAAGAGAAGAGGACATGAAGAAAGAAAGACGGACAGAGAGAGAGAGAATGGAAGAGGGAAGGAATCCATCCGAAGAATAGAGGTTGTGCCCCGAAGTTGGCAAACCCCCTGGACTGCCGAAGCTGCTGCTGGGAGAGCCTACGATGAGCCCCCGGCTGGAACTCTCGCGGCTTAACCTAACCTAGGCTCGGGCCATTCGACGTTGATAGGCCTGAGCATGACCGATCGCGCGTAGCCGTTTCTCTTCGATCAGATTCAAGCGCTCATACCTACCATTAACCTTCTTCTAGCTCTTCTTCCATAAAAATGCGTAAAGATGGTATCTCGACTTCTTTCTATTGGTAGAGCGGCTTCCATCCCGTACACAAGCGAATATGGAGTTGCCCCAGTTTTTCGAATCGACGTTCTCCCTTCTTGCATATGGCAACATCTCGTGCCATGCGAAATAGTTCTATGACATCTTCTCCAAGATCTGCTTCCAATCTTTATTGGCTGCTTCAACCGCTCCATTGGTCTGGGGACGGTAAGGAGAGGACCGATGGTGCTGAATCTTGTACTTTTCGCATAAAGCCCTTTTTCTTGAAATGAGTCCCGTGATCTTTGATTATCTCATGGGGGAGGCCGTACCGACAGATGATGTCCTTCTGAAAGAATCTGAGCAGCGTGTTCTTTGCGGTAACATGGGCAACGGATGCTGCCTCCACCCACTTGGTGAAATAATCGATTGCCACTATAACGAAATTTGTTTCCTTGGAGGTCTTCTGTGGCAGGGGAAAAATAAGATCCATCCATGCCAAGACTGCAAAGGGCCACGGAGTGGTCAACTTGTGCAGCTCGTTTGGTGGTGCGTTGATCTTGTTGGCGTCAATCTGACAGAGTTCTGTACAATCTGACTCCATGGTGGACCAGTAGTAACCCATCCCGAGAAGCTTCTTAGCCAGCATATGTCCATTCATGTGGGGGCCGCAAATCCCACCATGAACAATGGTCTGCAGCGCCTCCATTGCATCGAGAAACCGTAGCCAGACTTGATTAGGAGACCCTTTGAAAGGGATGCCCCCGTAGAGAGAACGAACTAATGAGCCAAGCGTTGAATCATCTGTAGGTCGTTTTTGGTAGCATCCGCAGGGAATGTTTTGTCCCCCAGATACTGCTTTCTATCTGCATACCATGGTTTATGATCTTCTTCTTCGATCTCAAGCTCAAGACAGTACATCTCATCTCTTTGCCCAAGATCTATCGGTCTTATGTAACTACCCCCTGGTATCTCAATCATGGAGGCGAGTGTGGCTTTAACATCCGTGAAGTGCTTTTTGGTCCTGGACATGTAGGCGAAGGTCATGTCATCCTCTTTAACTTATTGGCGAGTGCTTCAAAATATCCATGGTAGGGGATGAACTTGACATTTTTCATCTCCCACTTACCGATGGTCTTGCTTATGACCAGTGAAGAATCTCCAAACACATCCAGCTCTTCAATACCTATATAAACTGCCGCTTTCAGTCTGGTAACACAGCAACGTTATTCGAACAGTCGAACTTCAGCTTCACTGCAATGGGGATGTGAGCACCGGGGGGTGAGACCAGAACTGCCCCTATTCCGCAACCCTTCCTTCTGATTTGATGCACCGTCGAAAAACATATTCCAGCCTGCTGATTCTTCTTCGTCAGGGAAATCCGTCCTCATGGGTTCGTAGGCAGGCAACGGATGTTCTGCCAAGTGATCCGCAATCGCACTGCCTTTGATTAGCTTAGAACTTCTCCTTAGAAAATAAGTTTGATCCATTGGATTATAAGTTTATCCCGAACCTGCCTTGGACACTTTACTGGCCTATCTAAAGAGAAAGCATTGGGACGGAGACTTCCTTGCAACAGCTTCTTGGACAGAGAAAGCTAACAAGGTTCACTTAGCACAACCGAAAAGGTATCTATGAACTACAAACTGAAAGGATAGATGAACTAACCAACTAAGGAATAACCGTTAACTCCGTTTGTGCCCTACGACTCTTCCTACTTGACTTGACTGTACCAATCACTCTATTAGAAAGGAGACGGCACTGAGGAACTCCACTACGCAAACCTTCATTCACTCCTCCCCGGAGTGAGGAACTGACCAATAACTGAAAAGGTTCTGCTCGGGCGTCTAGAAAGCGAGTCCCTTCGCTACATATACAGGACTCGAGAGCCACAGAAACAAGGGAATTCTTTGTGCAGGGTTGGAACCGGGCCGGCGAAAATCAACCTTAACGTATGAGGGTCGTACGCCTGGAACAAGTCGTACAATTTCGGCGATTACAAAAATCAAAATAAAAAAAAAAGAGTATATCCCTCCCCCTTAGTGTCTTTCCACTTCTGTCATTCAGGAACAAGCACTTCGCCTAATTTTTTTGAATCTCGGCCCGGGGTTCCCCACTAACCAATTATGTTACGACCACTGAACAAACTTGGTTGACGAACATGGTTTATGCGCCGCTAATGTAGCGGCTTGTCGAGCATTTGACAAACTCACACCATCCATTTCAAATAGGATTTGTCCCGTGGACACACGAGCAATCCAACCCGTAGGATTTCCTTTTCCTCTTCCCATTCTTACTTCTGTAGGTTTCCCGGTAATAGGGAGATCCGCGAGAACTCTTACCCATATCTTACCATTTCTTCGGAATTGTCCGCTCATAGCACGATGGAATTGTCCGATTGTAGCCCGCCGCGCTGCTTCAATGGCTCGATATGAAAGACGACCAGCTTTATAACTTTTAGTGCCATATCTTCCAAAACCAAGTTGTGTACCGTCCGGCTTGCAACCCCTACTACATCTGCCTTTACGATATTTACTATATTTCGTACGTTTCGGATATAGCACGTACCCCCTTTTTTTTACTATATGAAATCCACACTTTGACACCTGAGATTCCGTAACGAGTAGATACTTCCGCAGGAGCATAATCGATTTTCTGGTTAAATACATTACAAGATGTTTTTCCATACTTTCCGCATTCAGTTCTAGCTATTTCTGCGCCTTCTAATCGACCTGAACAACATATACGGATCCCCTCAACCCCTTTATTCATTACTAATGGAATATCCTTCACTATTTTACTAAAAATGGAACGAAATGATCTTGTTTTGTTCCTCAGTTGAAAAGAGATGTCTTGAGCAATCGGAGAAGCACTTTGATAAACAGATTTGATCTTTACCGACTCAATTAAGGTATTAGTGTTTGTTCTATTAGACAACAAAGATCGCATTTTTTTTACTTCGTTTAAATAAGAGTTGTACCCGTACGGAATTCTTCTGTTTCTCAGTATGATCTCTATCATCATCTCTATTCCCTTTATCAATTCTCCTATCCCACCTAGGTTTATGAATTTATCTATCAATTCCATTACCTTATCCTTACCCATGAGGTTCCAACATTTGATCCTTAATTGACCTAGGAGTTGTTCCCGGGCATCCTCAAAAAAAAGGTTATTATACACCCCAACCCCATCTCTTAGAAAGAAAAAGGTAGCACCGAAGAAAGGAAAGAGCGAGATGGTGGTTTTTGTTGTTCCCGCGAAGCGAAGATCATTCGCTTGGCGAATGAAGTGGGTCAATCTCTTTTTGGATTCGGCCAAACACTTTTTCTCGCTGGTCAAGCTTTCTACAAAAAAAGCGATGCGAGAACGTATTCTCTTATCTAAGCTTCTTCCCTGTGCATTCGCTCCCCCCATCGTAGATGGTTCAGCCACGCCCGGTTCCACGAAATGATTGAGAACTAGGACGGGGTCGAAATTCATTTTGTTCTTTGTATTCAATAAGTATTGCATGACCGAATAATTCAAGGAGGAGCGCACTGCAGGGAGGGTCCTTTTAAGTAGATGACTCGTCTGGCCGTCGGAGCGGGACTTCTTTGAAAAAAAGAACTTGAATAACTTCGTTTTTCTGAAGAAGTTGTCATTTTCTATCAGGAACGCTATGTCATTTACAACCCCGGCGTATTTCGGATGCTTGAAGGCCCCGCTGACCCGAAGTAATTTAGAAAGATTCTTCTTTATCGATGGTGGTCGGTCATGGTATCCATAGCGTTGCTTTTTTTTCGGCCAAATCCTGATTTCGTTTTGCTTCTCCCGGTCGTCGAGCCTGATCGACTCGACTCTTTTCCTTGCCCCCCAGCCTTTCACTTCGTTTCGTTCTTCTTCTGTATCGTCGCTTGAATGAAGACACCCGATCGGCCCGACTTTCCCGAATGTCCACCACCGGCCCTTCTCCTTTCCGGGTCTGGTTTTTTCGCGTCGTTTCAGTCGTCGTGGTCGACGGGGAAGAAAGAAATGAATGAATGTTCTTTTGGGAAAATGTAGAATAATACACCTACCAAGACGAAAGCCAAAGGTGAGTCTCGTAGGTGGACGTATCGAACCAAAATAAGATCTCAGATTGACATCTTGATACACTAATTTACCATAATAATAATCACTAAACCAACTTGAATCTGAACTACGATTCAGATCCATTCTTACCGAAATCGGATTTCCTTTTCGTGCCATATGCGCTTAGACTTTACTTTTTCCCCCTTTTTTCTTCCCGGTCCAATATTTCTTCTCGAAAGTCTTCGTTTCCGTGTAAAAGCAAACCCTCCAAATTGTTGACCACGATTTCTAGCGCTTTTCAAAAACCATTTGCTTGCAACGCCTTGAGTGGACAGGTCAGACAGTACGCTCACTAGATCCTTCATACTATTACTAAAGTACACTGAACACTCACCCAATCTTTAAAAGTGGAGTAGAATCAATCAACTGGCATACCTTTGGGCATACCTTGAATCTAGCCTGCAATCCTTTCTATCTTCTCTTAGGAAATTGATAGAAGAAGGGATTCCTGATTTAATTAAAAGTGGTACTTTTGATTGCAAACCAGGAACTTCTTCTCTGACATCAACTTTTCTTCGGTGCGTGCTTTCTCAATCCAATCTTTCACTTGAAGAGCGGCAAAGAGATTATACTACGCTATTTATTAGAAGTGGCTACTTTTGTTAATGTGAAAACTACGTGGATAGGATAGACCAGCAGACCTTTCATACGCAATTCCTCGATTCATTTACGTGCAAGAGAAAGCGATCCACAAGAGAGTTCGTTCATCTAACACTTACCCACTATCGGCTTCAAGCAACTATAGATGTAGACTGAGAACCGGTTGAGTCACATCCAGGGTTACCGGGGGTGGAATCGCTTTGATTGACCGCAGGGACATCTCATATCATAGAAGTCAACCTAGAAGTTTTCCCTTTCAAACTTGACTAGAATCAAGGGGGGTCGGCCCGGCCTGTGATCGTAGCCCGATAGCCATTCATGCCCCAACATCAGATGTCGATCCTTCTAAAGCCGAGTTAGAGCTATCACTTGGGATCTCCAGAGATGCAATTGGGAGCTTACTTCTCAGTGAATGAATCAGCCGGAAGCCCATGCAAAGGCTATTTGCCGGTAGTTGAAAGAAACCTTTTGTTGGTCCCCTAAAGATCTACTAAAGAGTAGACTGAACTTTACCTATTATCTAACCAAGTTATCTAACCGAGATCTAACCGAGTGTAGAGCGTGGAACGCCCCTTTCCTGTCTAACTGGAAAAGAAAAGGCATGAGAAGCTTAAATAATAGGGCTGGATAGTTGTATGGAATCTGGTAGCACGGTTCATCATTGGCTTTGCGGATCCACCAACTTAACCAAGAGGAGAAGCTCTTAAATATTCCAAATTAATGCACGGCTCTTCCCCGTTACAAAGACTCCCCGCTGTCTTGTTGTTCCTCGTACACGTATCACACAGGGGGACATTGGAACGGCGGCAAAGATGCCTTACCTTAAATCAAACATCTGGAAATGGTCATACAAACGCTACCTAGGGACCTTTCTCATTCAGTGGTAAACCTTACCAAGACTAGTTGCCCCAACGAATTGATATGCTTTTGCTTTTTGTAACACCGGCGAATGCTGAATACGGAGGAAGACAATGAAATTAGAACAAAGCAGGTAGACCGAGCAAGCTTACAGAATTCGGGGTATTCCACATCTCATACCCTAGTACTTGATCTATTGATAGTGGGAGGCATTAAGAATCCTGTTTAAGGTCATCATCTCGCTGAATTAATGGGTTCTTACTCTGTCCTTCGTTGTTGCTGGGTCTACTTAAACAGGCTCTGGGTCAACCCAAGCTACTCGATTTCGATGTACACCTCTAATACCCTTGTTTCTAGTGATGGTGAACCCCAGCTAAAATTTCGCTTATTAAACCCTGCTACCTTCGTCTCTTCTTCCTCTGCTGCGACTGGTTCTTCTTCTTGAACCGGCTTAGATGCTTATGGCAAGAACACCTAGCCCCCAATCTGCAGGAACTCAATCTCGATCTCGATATGCATATGCATCTGAAACTCCTTCCTTTACCTAAGCTGGTGCATTGGTTGCCGGTCTAATTGAATCTGGCACAAAAAGGAATGCTACCTCAAACTGGCTAAGAGGGGGCTATACATCTGTATGATGGGTTAAGCTATGGTTGGTCCAGAGTGGTTGAATTCTATCCACTATAGATCACAGGGAAAGGGCTCGAAAAAACCCATTGATTAATATAGAATGGGCAATAAATATAAATAAGGCTCCCGATCAATCTCAGTAAAATAAAGGTAGGTAGCGCCTATCAAATTGATCATTGACAAAGAGCAGGCATGACCTTCTTTGATTGGATAGTAAGTTCCACCCGTTAAAAATTCCTCACCGGAACAAAGGCAGAGAAGCAAAAGCAAGGAAAGGAGTTTCACCACCTCGTCCAGCATCTCTTTTAGTTCGAGATCGATACCCAACAGCGAAGGCAAGGGCAAAGGACACAGAGACATAAGTAGCAGTTGCATTTTCACTTATGAATGGAAAGGCAAGTAGCGAGGGTATAGGCACCACCACCCGTGGTAGAGATGGAGGCAACATAAGAATAAGTAAAGGTGGCAGCCGCGCAGGATCCCTTCCAGGTCGAGAGCCATCACTTCGCTTGGATCCAATTACGTAAGGTGTGGATTCAGTTGATCAAGCAGAGAAAGCAAGGGCATAACCACTAGTAGAGGTAAAGGTAGCAGCACCTCGTACAGGATTCCTCCTTGTTCAAAGGCTACCATCAGCATAGGGTTCTTCGGCACCATAGGCGGGGGCTTCATCAGATCGAGACAAAGACCCAATAGGCTTAGGATGTACCCCTTCTTTCGACAGAAGACTTCTAGCAATGCGCTCCCTCCCCTTTTATTGCAATATGCACCTTATGTATTTATTTGCGATACGTGCCCATACGTCTTTCCTTCTTCACCCCTGATACGGGGCCAATCGATACCGAAATACGGTCGCTATGAGCGGATCAATAGGTTTACTGGCTTCATTAACTGCTTATTTTCGACCGGTAACTGCAATTGGATCTTCAATAGGGCCGCATCTCGATCAGTTGCTGGGGACTCTTCCTCTAGTGGATTTAGAACCGGGCTATGCCTCTCAAACTGAAAGGAATGCCGCTAGCTAAAGGAACAAGATATGCTCGGGGGTTGCCCCTCAAACAGGCTATGCTACTTACTTTTTTTAGGCTCTACTGCTCAAGGAGTCCCGCGAGTTGCCCTTTACCGCATTCAGTATTAATTCTCACATATATAATGAAAACTTTCATTTCGGAAGGAGGAATGGCAAGTAGAGTTCCCACTGCAGCAGTTTCCGAATCAGGGATGTTAAAAGTACACGCTTTTGTCTCAGAATTAGACCCTTTTGTTACCGTTTTTGGAATAGTTGGGGCAAAAGAGTAGTCCCCCTTGGAAATGTAATAAATAATAGGCTGCTCCGAGCTCGATCTGCGGTTCCGGCAAGCAGCCCTTTCGCTCGTTCCCTTGGGGCTTTTGGGGGACAACCTGTTCCATATGAGCAGCAGGAGCATAAATACGTGAGAGAAAGCGTGCCCCCGTGTTCGCAAACTCTCATGTAAGGGGCCTACTTCCCTTCACACTATACCTTCCGGAGTGCTTATGGAATATCCTGTTGAGTGGGTTTGATGCTAAGCATTAATAAAACAATACAGGGAAGGAGCCCAGCAATTTTGGCTCCCCTTTTTCGGGATAAAGTAACGAAATATGGTAGGAATTGATAAAATACTAGATATGTATAAGAGGAATGTGGAAAGAAGTGAAAACGAAAGAGTTGGTGTCGCACGTACTGATAACTCTATCCCGCGCTGAAAGCGAGAGGGACGGACGAAACTATGCTTCACCCACTTTAGTGGTTGAACGGCTTCAAGCTACCTTCAACTTATCTTTCTGATTGACTGCTGTTTCCATGCTTGTTTTTGCCACTCCTTCCATAGACCGGGGCTGCTATTCTTATATTTGATTTGATATTCGAGTTACCCTGTGCGCTAGTTGACTATCCAATATTAGCCGACCGACGGATGGGCTCCCTTAAGGGCGGAGCTCACCAACTGGGTGGCGTGGAAGGGGGATATTTAGCTATGTGCGGGTAGAGCTGCTCCTGCTCAGTTGGGACCCCCACTGGATATCCACATTTATCCCCTAGCTGTTCATCCCTCCCCCATCGGTTGAGTGTTTTCATTCCCCCTGGCCTTATTGGAAAGTCGGGGCTTCCCCTCCTTTTTCCGAGCTTGGGAGTTGAAACTACCCTTGCCATAGCTAACCCCAGCAAAAAGCCTATCTATGGCCTTTTGGCCCTAAAGCTCCAAAGCTACGGTTAAGGCCCCAGCCAATTCTGAGTAAAAATACAGTTGAACTAGAGTTTTCCCCTACTTGTTTGTATGAGTGGGGCTCGCGCCAACCTTCGCTATAAAGAATGATTAGCTTTAATAATAAGTAATTAATTGGCTAACAAGCCTATGCAGATGAAAGGCCCCCAATGCTTAGTTATAAATGGTGGGATCTCCGGGTTGACACTAAGGGAGGAAGTGACCAATGGCCAAGGGTCCGCAGGAGGTTAAAAACAAAAGACTCACCAATGCCAGGGGAGAAAGGCGCTGGCTGAGCAGCAGCTCCAGCTCGAGCTCACTATTACCTTTCAGGCCCTATCTTATCCCGAACCACTAGTCTTTAGCAGCTCTATTCGATAGATGTGGATTGACAGATTATGGGTCCCTAATTGGACAGGCGGCTAGCACTACTACGACTTCAGGTCCTAAAGTGCATGCATGAGTTGAGTTAAGGAAGGGGTGTCTTAAGCCCATGGGGAAGTACGCAGGGGAGAGGGGAATGAATTTATTGAAATCAATATCATAGGCCAGCCCGGAAACTCTCCAATCAAATAATAGGTCAACTACTCGGTAAAGGGGTCAATGTTCGCTTCCTTGTTACACATATCCTTTCTTTTATTCAAATACATCCCGCCCACATCACACTCAGCCTGGTCGGCGGCTAAACATTCATTTTGAAAATCAATAGACTTTTCCGGTCAGGAGTGGGGGGTTCGGGTGCGCTTCTTCTTCCTGCTGGTTCAGGAGCTTAGGCCCAAGCGGTAGTAGTTTCCTAGTTGGAGTTGGCACACGTAGGCCCGGCACCTCCGGTTGGTTGGCGCATTCGGTAAAGCATTCCGCTAGCTGGCGCATAGCAAGCAAGAAAGCTAAAAGCCAGCAGTAAGGTCCGGAGCAGGGGCATTAGGGTAGGCGATGGCCGCTGCATAGGTGATAGTGGCTTCGGGCAGGCATTCCTGCGCTAGGAGCAAGAAAATGGATTCGTGAGTGGCTTTGTCTTTCGTGAGCGTAGGCGTAGGCAGTAAAGGAGCACGTATGCGCAGGTGCCGGAGTGAAAGCCAGGTGCTAGCTAGGTGCGCTCGAATCCCTTGAGTCCGCATTCCGGTGAGCAGGATAGGATCCGGAGGCGTAGGAGTTCAATGTTGATCAAATGCTAGCGAGCACGAATCCCCTTGCTTCTTCTTCTGCGATAGATCTTTCCTCTATCTCCGATCTTCCTATTGGGTGGATCCGCTTAGATAAGTTATTCATTTCATTCCTTCGGCTTTCTTGAACCGGGAATGAACCATAGCTCGGAACGGAACTGACAAAAGGGAAGGCTTTAGCTTACGACCAAGAAGAAGCTGGAGCAGGGAAGGACCTATCTGAAAGGAAGCCCCAGAAGGTATGGATTCGGAAGTCTAGTTGTGATTCGATGGAGTGATGGTGCCTCGTATGAGACATCGAACGGAACCAGCTGCCCGTAGTTCACGTTTTTAGCAGCGTAGCTCACTCTAGGCCGCTTGTTAACAGGGGTAGACCTCTTCTCCTTGGCTTAGTTCGACCTGCCATGCCAATGCGATCACAACACAAAGAAGCAAAAAAGAAGGTCTTTTTGCGCAAATGTCCAATTTATCGGGTGCCTATGAGCGGGGATACGCAAGGTTCGACGTAGTTGACAGAGCCTTGAAAGAGAATTTCTATCATTGAAAATCCGTCCCTCTTATTAGTGAAAATAACTATTCTGACCGAGGAGAAGGAGAAGCCGTGAGCACAGAATCAACAGAAGAAGAAGGTAATGAATGGGCTAGGAAGCCACTGATTAGAAAAGCGTAGGGGTATCAAGTATATATTTAGCGATATCTCAGCCTCTTCTCATGCGCGAGCACGGGATTAGTTTCAGTTTAGTGGGCATCCTCTGCTTGAAAGCTTCAGGCAGAAAGCAGACGGGCACTAAAAGGGAATGGGGGTAGAAACCTCCTCTTCTGTCTGGTAATAGGGTTTCACCCCGAAACTGAGAATAGATGGATTTCTCGTGAGCAAATCAACTCATTGGAGAACTTGTTATAGGCGCAATCCGTGGGCCAGAACCCTGAAGCTGACTCGACCAATACCTTACCTTAAAATGCATTTAATAACCTTTCTTCTAAGCCCAGCCCTTGAATTCCGTTCCGTAGTTCAGTCCGGAACTCCAGATGTGTAAGTAGCGGCCAAGCGGCTCTGTCCTTTTCAAAGAGGTTATCCTTCTCTGTCCCCGCTTGTTAGTGTTATAGGATAGCTCCCCATTCAAGTAAGTCATTTTCCCGGGTACGCGGTTGCTGTCTTCTTTGTAGCCCTTTGTTTAAGATTGGTAGCAGTCCCTTTTTAGCACCACCTTTCCTTTTCTTCTCTTTCAGCAGCCTCCAATCGTAGGCCAGCTGAAGACCGAATAAAGCAGTTCAAGCCCGCTTCTGATCTCAACAATGACATCTCAACGATCGCAATCCGTAGGCTAAGAGGAACGAACCTGAAACCTTCACTTCAGGAGAAACAGAGTATCGCGGGGAAGCTGAGATGGCCGTGGGGGAGGGAGCTGGGTCCGTAGCTCATGTTCAAGCAGGGGTTTCTACGCCCGCCCAGGAATACAGATAAGGAAGCGCAGCCGAAGGTAATGCAATTGTGGAATTCCGTTCAAATAGAATTTTGGCCAGTTCAAGGTCAGTCGTGAGCTGTAGGCTCAGATAGTAGCGAACCAGAAGAAATTCCCGTAGTTGAATAGGGGGGACGTTGTAAACTTTCCAGCAGATAGTATGGAATACTCTTATCAAAACGAGCACTATACTCTTTCTTAGTTTAGGGCAGAAACATACTCAAGGAACGCAAAGCTAACCCTAAATATTTCATATTACCTCAGCTCAAAGGTTGTTTACTCGGATCTTTCTTATCAAAGCGAGGGATGTGGTCCAATCAAAGTCAACGTCAAAGTAGGAGTGTATGGTATAGTTGTTTGGGGTATGCTATCTTGGTGTATGTGTAGTAGTAGCTTTGGCTAGCTATTTCCCGAAGGGTTAGCGAGTGCCCCTCGGGTGAGCGTTCTTAGTACTGATTGAAAGCCGGGGATGATGATTCAATGCTGGAGAACTTGCCTGAGTCGATTATCCTCCCTTTTCCTATCTTTTTGCTTCTTGTCTTGTTGCTAGCCTTCGATTGTATGGTTTCCTTATCGCTGTTGTCGAGCTCCAGCCCGATCCCTGTGATCTCGTACTTGGTGTTCCCCTCTTTTTCTGTTCGTCCTGGTATGGTATGTACCCTTTCACTCCAGGGAAGGTTCCCGAGCTTGGCCGCACCAAATCCTGGAAGTGGCACCGCTCTGGCGATTGGCAAGACATATCCGAGGAGCGCTGCCTGAACGAAGCGTGGGCGTCAAGCATCAAGTGGAGGCGCCGAATCGTTGCAAGAGGGGGTACTAAGCGGGATCGACCGGTCAGAAGCCAAGCTGGCCAAAAGGCATAGGGCCAAGGCTGAGCTGGCAGGCTCATCTCACTGATTGTGTGCTTTTATTGGATAACTTCCATCAAGGGAAAGTGCACTTTAGCTCTATTCCGTTTCCACAACGTGTTGGTTTCCCGCTCAGCCCCCTAAACACTATGGCATCAAGGTCGGCAACCCAAAAGGGTCGGGCCTCAACCAATCTACTTATCTCAACCGATCTACTTATAAGGGGAAAGCCACGAATATCGGGGAAACACCTATTATATATAATAGGTGTATCCTAGAAACACGGGCTAGAGTAAGCGCCAAGCGCTGGCCCATTAGTGGGTTAAATTCCTGCTTGCCTTTCATTTTGAATTGAAAGAGTAGTCTCGAGCCGCGCTCTTCTGCCATGCGAAGGGAAGATCGGATTGAACGGCTAGCGAACTCAACCCTTGCGGCAAGAAAACGACGAAATAGCTCATAGCCCGGGTGTGGCTCCCCTTTCTTACTTCTCTTACTTATTATTTATGGGATCCCCCTTGGCCCCCTTTGGTCCGAAATAGCCGTACGCACTCCTCCATATCCCACTCTGGAGGTAGGGCCCAAGAATCCTATCTTTTTTGTTGAGTGGAAGTAGGAATGGAGTGGCTCATGCCAGACCGGAGAGATCATACTTATCGGCTAGCTCAATCGCAAATCGGGCATCCCCATGATATATTCAGCCAGCTTGTTAGCTCAGCTTGTCTCCCTCGGGACTCGACATTCTCACTTATATAGGATTCCATTTCGTCTCCACAAGTTAGCCTGTCTGACTTGCATCTGAGTCAGACCCATCATTGACAGTCTGTGGACTAGCGAACGAGAGCTTGAAGGTCAATCCTGCTCGCTTCAGTCCTCATCTACATTCCACTTCGAAAGAGTTCAAGAATAAAAACCTCGGATCTGTCCTCCCTTTCTCTTCATTTCAATTCTCATTCGCTCGCTTTCGTTCTCAATAATTCATATATATATTAAGTAGTTGTTCTCTTTCATAGCTCAAGCTTGTTGGCTGGACCCGGTCTGTTGACCGCTTGAAGGTCTGCTTTTTCTCTTGCTCGAAGGGGTTTAGGCCTTGAAAGAGACCTTGTTGATGAAGCTAAGGTGATTTGATGTCAGATGCCGCCAACCCCCGTTTTGCCTATATAAACCTAGCCTTCAATTCGATCTTGAGTTGGTTCGAAGTTGAGGATTCAGAGCAGATCAACTCCAGGTTTGGTTCCGCAGCTTATATAAAGTAAGATCTTCACGATCCGGTTGACTCATTCATAAGAGATAAGGAACGCACAAGCACAGGCGAGAGGGAAGATTACCTTCTGACAAGGGATTGGCTAAGATTTGAGATTTTCTTTTGTCTCTCCCATTTCTGTGACCAAAATTGCTTTGACTTATTCGACTAGACGGGGAAGGTCTGTCCCTTCTCCACTGGAAGAAAGTAGATGATCACGTAGGGCGAATGAATCAAAGAAAGGGAAACTTCTCCATCCCAGAAAGCGGAGTGACTTATTGAATCTTTGAATAGAGAGCCCCATTAACCAGACAAGCTGGAGGAGACAAGCTACCTCACAGAAAGGATGACGAAGGGCCAGTTGACGCAGCAAGCTAGAGCTATGAAACCGCCCCTTTCTCATTTAACTCGTCGGATTATGAATGAGATATTCAGACGTCAGCTTGAAGGCTACGATTCCGTTCTTCTGTCTAGGTTCCTTGTTGCAAGGCCGGGTTTAGGCGTTTTAGGGCCTTTGAAAGGGACCTAATGAGATGCCTTAAACTCGAGGGTTGGATAAGCAAACCTGGCCAAAGAATCACTATTTCGATTGAAGCTCTGCCGCGGTGACCCAATTCTCAAATTCTCATATACAGATAAGCGAGAATGCCCTTTCTGACAGGGCTGCGTCCTCACGAATGCCAAACTTCGTAGCTCAGCTCATCTGGGATGACCAAGCTCCAGGGAGGTTTTTGGTTCTGGGGTTGGAGATGAAGTAAAATCCGAGTTGGATCAGCTTGGATAGGGATTTCGAACTCTAAGAAAGGCAAGGCAAAATGCCAATTCTTCCGAGAATCCTTTATCAAAAGCCTTGTTTTGGGCATAACAAGCCCTGCCAACCGTTGACTGGCATCTCAATAGACTCTATCGAGGAACCCGGTTTGGCTTCAATTGAGCGATTTCAGCAATCCAAGCGGCGGGTGGAATGAGTCCCTCCTTTCCAAACTTGCTCGCTTTGCTGGTTTTAGACTCTGAAATCGATGTTGTTGGCTGCCAATGGAAGATTTGATCTAGATGAGCCAAACCAGCGTTTTGTCTATAGGTTCCTTGACTTCCATTTCAATCTTAAGAAATTAGCGAAGGGGGAAAGCCACCAAAGAAGCCTATGAGATGGATCCGGGCTAGCCGAGTTGTCGGGTTCTCAGGGATTGGCTTTCAGGCTTGACCACTTGATTGGAGGAGTGAACCTGCGACTCAATCCTTGATTCCAGTAGACTTGCTTGAAGGCGCTTCTGATTCTTGATCTTTTCTTTCTTTCAATGGCAAGGTTGACTAATCTGAAATCGAAGTTTGAGATGCTTGACAGTCTAGATTTTGCTAAAGGAAAATAGAAATAGAAGGAGATGTTGATCGGATGCTCCTAGAAGAAGAAGATCGGATGAAGCAAGGATATCTTGCCAATTAGTTCGGACTTCAATCAGAACGATCAGGTTGAGGAAGTACTAGAGGAACGCACATGCGAGCCCTTCAACCATTCCACGGGCTTGGCTGTCAGGCGCGACCCTTTGACTTGGTTTCCTTGTCGAGTCAATTCGTTCTTCCAGTATGGCAGCTGTCTGGCGCGTATGAGGTTTCGGTTGTTCCTGGGCAGGTTTTGAGCTTTGAAATCCCCGTTTTTGGATGCCCCTATTTTGATGTTCTAGGGTGCAAATCGAGGTTTTCAGTAAAGAAACTAGCCATTTCAGCTATTCTTGAAAAACAAGACAAGGGTTCGAAGTCGAAGTCTAGGAAGGTACGCATCCAGCTGACTTTGGATTCGAGTCTGAAAGGTCTGCAGCGCCTGATCCAACTTAGAGGAATGGGTCGAATCGGGAAGTGGACTCCCCTTTTTGAGAGACAAGAACAGCAAAGGCGGAAGGCGTGGGGAAAGAAAGATGAAGAGGCAATTGCTTGAGGAAGGTTTCTATTCTGGAATCCGCTTTGATCGGATCAGGATTTCAGTTCATTTCCCGCTCTTAGGTTTAGGATTTCTCTTGACTTCCTCTAGTAGCTAGTTTAGAGTTCCTATCCTAGCTGCTAGCTGTCTTCTTTCCTAGTAGCTCGGTTCTTAGGTAGCTTCCTATCCTATTAGCTATTAGCTCGTAGCTCTCTTCTTGTAGCTAGGCAGTTAGTTGTTCCTATCCGACTAGTAGGAAGCGCGGCTATGGAACTAAGAGAATAGATAGAGCGGCAACCGCAACCGATGCTACCATCCGCTGTAGTTTTGTTTTATCCGCTGTTGTGGGAATACCTGAGGCAAGTAGCTAAGCGAATAGGGCAGCTAGTGAAGTGAAGAGGAAAGAGAGGTCTTCAATCTTACCTGTGGGATGGTAGCTTTACTGTCTCTATTCTAGTTGAGTAAGGAAGTCCTCATAGCTTCTAGTTTGTGAATGCTTAAATCGCTCTTTTTTAATGAAAAATACGGGGTTTTGACAAGATGTGACATTCAACATCAGATCGATCTAATCCCAGGATTTTCTCTTCCGAATCAAGCTGCAACTCGGATGAGTCCATCGGAGCATGAAGAATTAAGTAGGCAGGTTAGCGAGCGGATTAAAAAGGGACTTGTCAGGGAGAGGGTTCCAAACCTTGTGCTGTGCCTGCTCTCTTGACCTCAAAGAAGGATGGCACCTGGCGAATGTGCGTTGATAGTCGGGCCATCAACAAAATTACCAAAAAATATCGATTCCCCTTAGATATGTTGTCTGGATCGCGTGTGTTTTCGAAGATTGATCTGAGAAGTGGTAATCATCAGATTAGAATCCGACGGGGGGATGAATGGAAAACCGCCTTTAAGACGAGGGATGGGACTTTTCGAGGCCTATAAAATGCCCCTAGTACTTTAATGAGGATGATGAATCAGGTGCTTCGGCTTGATTACGAAGAAGAGGCAAATTTTTTCTCGTTTATTTCGACGACATTCTAATTGTTAGTGTGGTGGATGAGAATGAACACCTGAATCATGTACAATGTGTACTGGAAGTCTTGCGACGGGAGAAACTGTATATCAATTTGAAGAAGTGCTCGTTCATGCAAAAAAAAGAGTTTGTGATCACCTCAGATGGAGTTGAGGTAGACAAGGAAAAGGTACGGGCCATAGTTGAGTGGCCTACACCAAAGTCTCTTACGGAAGTTCGAAGCTTCCATGGACTAGCTACTTTCTACAGGCGCTTCATCAAGAACTTTAGCAGCCAACTAGCTCCAATCACCGATTGTCTGAAACAAAATCGGTTCGAATGGACCAAGGAAGCAGAAAGTAGTTTTCTCCATCTCAACAGCCCCTGTATTGGCCTTACCCGATTTCTCAAAGGTATTCGAAGTGCCCTTATGTCACGTAGGCATTGGAGTGGTGCTTAGCCAAGAAGGTAGACCAATTGCCTTTTACAGCGAGAAATTGAATGAGGTTCGACATCATAGGTCGAATTTTATGCTATTGTCCAGGCCTTGCGACAGTGGAGACACTATTTATTTGATTTCAAAGGGGATATTTTTTCCCTGCTCTTCCAATTTCTCAATGCCCAAAAGAAGTTGAATAGCAGACATGCAAAATGGGTTTCATTTTTGACTAAAACGCGCAGGAAACAAAACCAAGTTGCTGATGCACTAAGCAGAAGGCTTTCTCTTTTAGGAGCTATGTCTGTCGAAGCTGTTGGATTCGAGGCTATTAAAGGTCAGTACAAGATGGATCCTTATTTCAGCTCGATTCTGGAGCAGTGCGAGCTGCATACTGGTGGTCCAGGGTTTGATTCTTTTCTTCAGGAAGGATTTATCTCCAACCTTTTCTTTTCTATCTATCCTTAGAAGTAGGGCAAGGGAAAACCTACAAAGGTGGACACCCGAAATTCACTGAAGGAAGAATAGTAAGTACTCTATGGGAAAGTAAAATATCTCTTAATAAAGAAGCAAAAAATATTAATAAGAAGGAAAAAACAAATTCTAAGACACCCCGCCTGCTTGGGAAGAAGGATAGATTGATTCACCTAGCCGGGAGGACGGAAAGGACAGAGATATAAAGCAATATAGCCTGTTCGGAAAGGAAAGCGCATCTCGCATCGCATACCGGATATCTCATACCTACTTGAGAAAGAGTATCGGATATCGCATATCGAAGACACCTGCCCCTGACCTGTCCTATCTTAGAAAACGATATCATCAAAAAAACACGAAAGGGATATGGGTTTTCTTACCGCTTGACTTGCTTCTAGGCTTAGGGAGAAGGGCGCATCGCATGGGTTCCAAACCTTGCTTTTCTCTAGAATTGAGAATCTCTCCTCTGATTACAAAAAAAAATCTTTTTTAAGAAAAATTGGAAAGTTGATCTATGGAGCTCGAATTCAAGGCTTGCTATGAGGCCTGCATGCAAGTCTTCAATATATAACACTCCCAAAATCTCTTGAGAATCTCCTTGCAGCGAGCGCTGTTTTCTCTTTTGACTCTTAGGATTTTCCAGTAGAATATGAGAAGAATTCAGTTTCATAGAGCTGAATAGGCAGCTGGAAGTCAACAACAAAGATCTGTTTTCAGCTTCCGCGGTCGAATTTACGATCCTCGGCCGTGTTTCCATTCTGACTATGCGAATTAACCTCAGTGCTTCCAATTGTTTTATTTTTTTGTTCCCAATGTTAGAAGGAACAACAGAGGAAAAGGCTGCCCAGCCAACGAAATTGACTGAAATACATTATTTCTCGGGGGACCATGCCCTCGGGAGAAACTAGTGATGATTGCGGAATTCCTCTTCGGGGGATATTTCTTTGAGAAGAATGCAATTTCAATATAAGAATTTAGCCAGATTCAGAATCAACATAACCGGATCTTATGGATTATCCCCCCTTTCCCCTTTCTCTAATAATAAGGTAAGCTCGTTGGATCCCCCTCATCCTCGAAACTAAAAAAAAGAGTTTTCACTCTATTCGTCTTCTTCTTTATCCCTATTTCCAGCTTCCTCTCCTTCACCTTTTTCTTTCTTTTTTTACTTTTTTAAGGCTGGTCAATTTCCATCCCCTTTATTTGACTTTCCTCCTCCTCATCAGAAATGACTGTTATTGGTGTCGTAAGGCGACGCGATCCCGGTGTCTCGTCACTTTGACTCCCCGTTCTCCTCTCTCGTTCTTCATGGCCTAAAAATAAATAGAATATCTATATCAAGAAATGGAAGAGAAAGCATATCAAGCCCAATGTTGGGATTGAAGGCTTATATGTAGTACCTTCACCTGTTGTCTCGGGATCTTGAGTCCTTTCCTCTCCTTGACTGTATTAGTAGGGCGTTCTTCATCTAAAGGCTCTTCATATCATGAACTTGTCTAAGTTAAACTCTTCTTGTTGCGGGAGAAGGTTCTGGTAAGCTCGTCAGGTGCTGGCGTAAGTAGTAACTCCTACCGTTGCTAAAGCTTTCTCTTTAAGGCCGATTATCGTTATTCAAGCGGTATCACAGAGAATCTTTCCTTTCGTCCTTCTGGCAAGGGTTTGAAGAGGGGCTTGGTAGCTAGGAAAGTAAAGTCAGGGAGGAAGGCGCTGTACTATTGGGCAAGTAGCGGTTGTAGTCTCGGCTTTCTTGTAGCTTTGGGGATTTTTTAATTTTAGGATTAAAAAAAAAAGGCTTCAAGCTCAAGTGCAAGCTGAGTAAACTTGTTCAGCTTTACTGCAAGTCTAAAGGGCAAAGTCCACTCGCTATTAGCTCGCTTAAATCTCTTCACTCGCATAGTAAACAGCGCTCGCCCTAGTCAAATCCAGATCTTGTTCCTTTGCGAGCGGAAGTCAGAACGAATACCGAGACTCCTTTCTTTTACGCTTTATTAGTTATGAAAGCGGATCGCTTTGTTTGTAATGAAAAGGAAAGAGAAGGCGGCTGTAGAGATAGAGTCTTTAGGGCAATGAAAGCGGTAGGGCAAGTGAAACATTCTATCTTTGTCAGGCTTAAGGTAAAGGGCATGAGAGAAAGAAAGTGCTTGTTTCCGGGCAGGAATAAGAGCAGGCGGTAAGTGAGGCAATTCCTTCCGGTAGTGGATGCTGGTGAATCAGAGTCAAATCTATCTTTTCGAAAGCGAGATAGAGAGCCAGCAACAGAGGCAAAGACAAAGCAAGTTGAATCTGATGAATCAAAACTAGTTTCCCTAATTTACCGGGTATACCTATAAGCACCAGTTTCAAAGCCATAAGCAGATTCACTCGCAGCATAGGCGTTTTACCGAGATTCAGAACAATTGCACTTTATCAAGTTGATCGAGCAGGAGCAGCGATTCGAGCAGCAGTTTTATACCCTGCAGCGGCTTAGGCGGAGGCACTACCAGCAGCTTCATATTCAGATCCCTAGCTAGCAGGGGCAGCTTACCTGCGCTCGGTTCCATATCCCAATGTGGGCCACCCATTCTTGAAATAGAAAGATACAGATCCTCAATGGGTGGATGCAGCAAAACCTTCAGTAGGAGTTCGAGCAGATTCACCAGCATAGATAGCACCTCGCCCAGCGCCCCTTTCATTTCGAGAGCCCATTTTAGCATTAGCACCCCTACTATCCGGGAAGGTGATACCTTCGATGATATGAAAGTCCGATGAGGCAGGAGGGACAGCCCCCTGAATAGTCAAGAGCAGAGTCAGCAAGCAAGCACGCAAGAAAGCCGTTGTTCCCCTGCGAGTTGTTTTGTTTGCCTTCCCTGTCGCTATTGCCTGCAAACCCTCTCCTTTGGTTGATCAGTCAACGTCTATCCTTTTTTCTTTTCCTGCTTTGAAAGAGGGAGCTCGCAACTTTATTAGCTAGGGCCGCTCGCACGGTAAGCAATGCGTACTTGTTCCCTAGTGGATCACAAACTATCCGATAGGTAAGCGGTTCCCTTCTCTAATAGGGCAGGGCTGATCCTGTATCTGCTTCCGGGCCTTCCCTTCCTTCTGGGGACTTGGTTGGATAAACGTCTGGAATGGAGCCAACTGACCTGCCCTGCTTGGTTGAATTCTCTACTGGATGGATTGATAGTTACTTGACCGGAACTTCCCTAAGCATATGAATCTGACCCTTTTTTTAGTCTCCTTCCTAAATATGGTTGTAGAAGCCCCGGGACCAACTGACTTAACCGTTTCTTCCGAACTTACTTACTTAAAATTAAAAGTAAAAGAAAGCCCTTCTGCTTGATTGGCCGGATAGTGAAATGGAATAAGCTAGCCTGTCTTCGACTGCTGGTTCAATGACAGATTAGGATGGGGGGTTCTCCCTTCGATCCGATCCTTTCTGTGACCCATGGTCTGGAAATGAACTTATTGTCTCTTCGTCTCTTGCCTTTGAAGTTCGGATATTCCGATGAAAGCTGATTCTCTTTCTGTCCCTCGCCATCGAGAGGAAGAGTCGCTATCTATCTATCCATATACGTATCAACAAATGTGGTTCCAGGGATCGGTCGATTGCCCCTCACCAGCAGCTAGAGGAGGAGAAACGAATGATGTCCCGGCCTGGGCACCTATCAGCCAGCTATTCCCTCTCTTCCGCTCAGAGACCTTGAAGTGGAGCGTGGATTCGACCTTCTGTTCCTCTCATCGCCCTTCCCTGTCGGATCGACTAGATGGGTCGACCCCAGAGAAGGGTTGATAGGAGAAGTCCTCCCCTAAGTTTGGTTTGTGGGTGGTAGTCTTACTGGATTGGTACCTCATTGAGCTGCGGTAAGTTAAGGTTTGCCTCTCCACGGTTTGCCCTGTAGTTATGGCCCCAAAAGCGCTGCTAGCTAGTCAAAGGTAATTAGGGCGCTTTCTGACTTTGATTTACACCTGGAATCCGCTGGCCCATATCGATAGAAAGCAAGGGCTAAGGGTAGGCGTTGTTTAGCTCAAAAGGGCTCAAGATAAGCGCGATATACGCGCCTTTGACGCAATCAATAAGGGCTCGGCTTTCGGGAAAGGATGGTAAGGAGTATTCTGTTCTGCCTTTTTTTCTTGTTATCAGCAGCCCCGCGTGAATTTCCCTCTCTTTCTCTCTTCATTCCACACTGAACTCTTTTCCTTTTTTTTCTGCTTGCAAATCCGCACTTTGCCCTGTTATTTTCTTGGGCATATACACTTGCTGTTATATTGACTGTTTTCTTCTCGATTAGCAGCAGCAAACAATCACGTTTTGACTGCTTTCCGCTTTTCCCTCTTTCTTCTTTTGCTTTCCTCTTCTTTGCTTGCTCTTGGTGCTGTGTGTTCCTTTGTTCTTATTTATACTCCTTTTTCGTCTTGTTTGTTCTGCTAGCAGCATGCACACCTTTTGTTCTATTAACAGCATACATACTTGCTTGCTGTTTTTTTTCTGTTTGTTCTTGGGTGTTTTGTTTTGCTCCATTACATCTAATGGCAGCAGAGGGTACTTCACAAACATCATGTTTCACTCAAAATCCCTCTCTAATCACCGCAAATGAAGTGTTCGGTTTCTCGCC